TTAATCCCATATGGTTAAATAAAAATTAGATTGACCCTTTTTTTGATATAATTGCTATGCTTAGTGTGTGACTCGTTGGTTTTTGTTAAAATTAAGCCCCCCAAAAGTAAGAACCCCATAATAAAAATAAAAAGTATGAACTAATGACTATAGAACTAATAACCAACTCATCGCATCACATTATCTGGATCAAAAGACACAGTCAAGGTATGCTATTTTAGGCCTATCATTGTAGCAACTGAATTTTTTTCAGCATAAACAATAAATCTAAGAAATTGTTAAACAAAACAAAATTAAAATATAAAAAATATAAAAGGATGCGGATAAATGGAAAGGTGAGAGAAAGAAAAAAAACAAATATAATATAAAAGATATATGATTCCAATATAAAATGTAAGGTCTTTAAAGCATCTCATAAACAACAATGTAATAAAGCATCAGGACAGATTCACACAAAATTATATGATATGAGTCTGTTCATAGAAAAAATATATGAGCTTCGAGCCAATAAAGACTAAGGGGGTTGGCTCAAAATAAAATGAAATGAAGAGCTCCATTGTAGAATTCAGACCTAACCATTAATAACGAAGCGATGGGAACGATGGAACCTGTGAATACATAAGATTCAATTGAAAATGAATCCTGCTAATTCATTGGGAAGGATGGCGGAACGAACCAGAAACCAATTCATATATTATGAAAAAAGAAAAACTAACTCTACAACTCAAATAGAAATTGAAAGAGTAAATATTCGCCCGCGAAAATTCCCTTTTTGTATCATATTGGATTGTTAAAATCCATATTTAATTAAATAGATTTAGTTATACATATACATAGCCAAATAGAAAATTTTAAATAAATTAAATGAATCCCCAAGAATCTCTCGATTCAGTGGATTATTCGGTGTATATCTTAATTATATCTTCTTAAATTAAGATTTTTTTCATTCGCGAGGAGCCGGATGAGAAGAAACTCTCACGTCCGGTTCTGTAGTAGAGATGGAATTAAGTAAAGAACCATCAACTATAACCCAAAAAGAACTAGATTTCGTAAACAACATAGAGGAAGAATGAAGGGAATATCTTATCGAGGAAATCGTATTTGTTTCGGAAGATATGCTCTTCAGGCACTGGAACCCGCTTGGATCACGTCTAGACAAATAGAAGCGGGACGGCGAGCAATGACGCGAAATGCACGCCGAGGCGGAAAAATATGGGTACGTATTTTTCCAGACAAACCGATTACAGTAAGGCCTGCGGAAACCCGTATGGGTTCGGGGAAAGGATCCCCCGAATATTGGGTAGCTGTTGTCAAACCAGGTCGAATACTTTATGAAATAAGTGGAGTAGCAGAAAATATAGCCCGAAGGGCTATCTCAATAGCGGCATCTAAAATGCCTATACGAACTCAATTTATTATTTCAGAATAAGAACATACAACCAAAGGAAATAGATCTTTTGTTTTTAATAAAAACAACCAGAGGTTTTTTTGGACAAACAATATTTCTTTTTCTTTTTAGCCCTTTGCATTTATTTTTGCCGTAAAAGAACAGATAAAAAAATATGATTCAACCTCAGACCTATTTGACTGTAGCAGACAACAGCGGGGCTCGAAAATTGATGTGTATTCGAATCATAGGCGCTAGCAATCGTCGATATGCTCGTATTGGGGATGTTATTGTTGCTGTGATCAAAGAAGCAATACCTAATTCACCCTTAGAAAGATCCGAAGTCATAAGAGCTGTAATTGTACGTACCTGTAAAGAACTCAAACGCGACAACGGTATGATAATAAGATATGATGACAACGCTGCAGTTATCATTGATCAAGAAGGAAATCCAAAAGGAACGCGAGTTTCTGGTGCGATTGCCCGGGAATTGAGAAAAAACTTTACTAAAATAGTTTCATTAGCTCCCGAGGTATTATAAGAAAAAGATATTTGAATGAGATAGTAGACTGTGTATCACGTATATACTTTTCTTTTCAATTTTTATTATTATTTATAAATATTTTTAAATAAATTATAAAATAAAAGAAAGAATAAACTAATAAAAAAACATGTTGATTATATCAAAATTTGGAGACACCGCTGATTTTAGTTCATCATGGGTAGGGATACTATCGCTGATATAATAACCTCTATACGAAATGCTGACATGAATAGAAAGGGAACGGTTCGAATAGCAGCTACTAACATCACTGAAAACATTGTTAAAATACTTTTACGAGAAGGCTTTATTGAAAACGCGAGAAAACATCAAGAAAGAAACAAATATTTTTTGGTTTTAACTCTACGACATAGAAGAAATAGGAAAGGACCATATAGAAATACTTTATATTTAAAAAGGGTTAGTCGACCTGGTCTACGAATCTATTCTAACTCTCAAAGAATTCCTAGAATTTTAGGTGGAATGGGGATTGTAATTCTTTCTACCTCTCGCGGTATAATGACAGATCGGGAGGCTCGACGAGAAGGAATTGGCGGAGAAATTTTATGTTATATATGGTAATCCCTATAATATGCTAATTGGATACAAAATTTATCCTATTTGTGAACAAAAAAAGACAAAGGACGGGTTGTCTAATATCTTGCCTCTATTAGTTGCTACTGCTTTTGCCTGGAATGAAAGAACAAAAAAGGATTCATGAAGGTTTGATTACCGAATCACTCCCTAACGGTCTGTTCTGGGTCCGTTTAGATAATGAAAATATGATTCTAAGTTATGTTTCCGGAAGGATGCGGCAGAGTTCTATACGGATCCTACCGGGAGATGGGGTTAAGATTGAAGTAAACCGTTATGAGTCAACGTCAGTCAACCGGAGGTCATATAATTGATCGACTCCGAACCAAGGATTCAAATGATTAAGTGGTTTTTCAACTTCAACACCCCCTCTCTCTAGAATACAATTCAAGATTTAAAATAGCAAGAAACTTAATTTCTTCCAAGAAATAGATTTCGAATTTAAAGTAAGGAATGACAAATATGAAAATAAGGGCTTCTGTTCGTAAAATTTGTGAAAAATGTCGACTGATCCGCAGACGGGGACGAATTATAGTAATTTGTTCTAACCCAAAACATAAACAACGCCAAGGATAACCATTCTACTATACTATAACTATAAGAGACTTACTAAAAGATTTGAGTATGAGTAGTGTAAAAAAAAAATGAAGAATTTGTTTTGACATGAAATGGATATATCCATATATCTCTGACTCATATTTATGCAATGATAAAATATGGCAAAACCTATACCAAAAACTGGTTCACGTAGAAATGGGCGTATTAGTTCGCGTAAGAGTGCACGTAAAATACCAAAAGGCATTATCCATGTTCAAGCAAGTTTCAACAATACCATTGTGACTGTTACAGATGTACGAGGTCGAGTGGTTTCTTGGGCTTCTGCCGGTACTTGTGGCTTCAAGGGTACAAAAAGAGGGACGCCATTTGCAGCTCAAACTGCAGCTGGAAATGCTATTCGTACAGTGGTAGAGCAAGGTATGCAACGTGCGGAAGTCATGATAAAGGGTCCTGGTCTCGGAAGGGACGCAGCATTACGAGCTATTCGTCGAAGCGGTATACTATTAAGTTTCGTAAGAGACGTAACTCCTATGCCACATAATGGCTGTAGGCCTCCTAAAAAAAGGCGTGTGTAAAAGCATTGAAGAAATTTCAAGAGAAAAAAATAATTCAAAGATATGATAAATTTTTTATAATATTACTATGGTTCGAGAGAAAATAAGAGTATCTACTCGGACACTGCAGTGGAAGTGTGTTGAATCAAGAATAGACAGTAAATGTCTTTATTATGGGCGCTTTATTCTTTCACCACTTATGAAAGGTCAAGCCGACACAATAGGCATTGCGATGCGAAGAGCTTTGCTTGGAGAAATAGAAGGAACATGTATCACACGCGCAAAATCTGAGAAAATACCACATGAATACTCTACCATAGTAGGTATTCAAGAATCAGTCCATGAAATTTTAATAAATTTGAAAGAAATCATATTGAGAAGTAATCTATATGGAACTTGTGAGGCGTCTATTTGTGTTAGGGGCCCTCGATGTGTAACTGCTCAAGATATCATCTTGCCGCCTTATGTAGAAATAGTTGACAATACACAACATATAGCTAGCTTGACGGAACCAATTGATTTTTCTATTGAATTAGAACTTGAGCGAAATCGCGGATATCATATAAAAACGCCCAATAACTTTCCAGACGGAAGTTATCCTATAGATGCTCTATTTATGCCTGTTCGAAACGTGAATCATAGTATTCATTCTTATGGGACTGGGAATGAAAAACAAGAAATACTTTTTCTCGAAATATGGACAAATGGCAGTTTAACTCCGAAAGAAGCACTTTATGAAGCCTCCCGGAATTTAATTGATTTATTTATTCCTTTTCTACACGCGGACGAAGAAAACTTACATTTAGAAGACAATGAACACAAAGTTTCTTTACCATTTTTTATCTTTCACGATAGATTAACTGAACTAAGGAAAAAAAAAAAAAAAATCCAATTGAAATCTATTTTTATTGACCAATTAGAATTACCACCTAGAATCTACAATTGCCTTAAAAAGTCCAATATACATACATTATCGGACCTTTTGAATAACAGTCAAGAAGATCTTATTAAAATTAAACATTTTGACATGGAAGACATAAAAAAAATATTGGGTATTCTAGAAAAACATTTCGTAATTGATTTACATTTATTTACCAACAACAAAAAAATGAATTAAATTTTACAGAATAGATCAAGAATTTAATTGAATCGATGTATCTAGGGAAAATTCACTTTGAAGCGACTATTCCCTAGATACACATGTTGTACTATTTTATCATTGAATCAATTTAAAAAAGACCTAAAGTTAGGGATTTATCAATAGGTAATGTTGCTCCAATACCTAACCAAAGGGCCGCTACAGTCCCAACCAAAAAGACAGTTGTAGCAACTGGACGACGAAATGGATTTTGGAATTTATTAACAT